TAATGCCCACTGGAACGTCCATGGATTTTATCATCAACTTGATGAATTAATTTTAGGATATAGGACTTTCCCATTAGAACAGGTTGTTCAAAAGGATCTCCTGTTCTTCCATCAAATATTCTGCTTTTTCCCGGATATTCGGGTTCAAATACCCATGGATTTTTTGTTTGCTTACTGGCTTCATATAATTCAGAAAAAACAAGTTTTCTTGAGGCCTCTTGCTCATATCTCTCATCAAAGGGTGTTATTCTATAATGTCTCTTTAACAGATCCCCCGCTAACCCGAGCGAACATTCAAATATCTGTCCCACATTCATTCGTGAGGGGACTCCCAATGGGTTGAATACCATATCAACGGGCGTTCCATCTTGCAAATAGGGCATATCTTGTCTAGACAAAATTTTAGAAATTATACCTTTATTCCCATGCCTTCCAGCTACTTTATCCCCCACTTTTATTTCACGTTTATGTGAAATATATACACGAATCCTTTCTTGATTATAATTGGAACCCCCCTTTCTACGGATCCATCTCACATCAATAACTCGGCCCCTTCCACCTATAGGTAGTCTTAGCGAAGTTTCTTTTGAAGTGGATACCTGAATGCCAAGTATAGCTCGTAATAATCTATCCTCTGGGGCATATGATGATTCATTCACTGTCTGAGGTGTTAATTTACCTACTAAGATATCACCTGTTTCTATCCAAGATCCCAGCATAACAATTCCATTTCTGTCTAAATTTCGGAGTAAATGAGCCTCTAAATGCGGAATCTCCTTAGTTATTCTTTCAGGACCTTGGCTTGTTACATGAGTCTGAATTTCATATTTCCGGATGTGAAAAGAAGTATAAATATCTTCATAAATCAGACGTTCACTAATTAGTACTGCGTCTTCAAAATTGTAACCTTCCCATGGCATATAAGCTACTAATACATTTTTTCCTAAAGCGAGTTCCCCACCAGCTGTGGCCGCACCACCCGCTAGAATTTGTCCCTTTTTAATATATTTACCCCGCCGAACCTGAGTTTTTTGATGCATAAAAGTATTCTTGTTGGAACGTTGATACATAACTAATGGAATGCTTAGAGTATCCCCATTACTTGAGAAAACGATCTTGTGAGTATCAGTATAAATGATTTTTCCCTTGTGTTCGGCTATAGCTGAAATACCCGAATCTAGAGCCGTTTGGCCTTCCAACCCAGTTCCAACAATGCACTTTTCGGAACGAGAAAGGGGAACTGCTTGGCGCTGCATATTAGAACTCATTAAAGCTCGATTCGCATCATTATGCTCGATAAAAGGAATGAGGTAAGCTCCAATAGAAAAATATTGGAAAGGAAAAATGCTTCTAAGATGAATCTCTTCCCATGCAATAGTCAGGAATTCTTGACGATATCGAGCCGGAACAACCTGTTGCTCTTGAATACCCCGATTCAAGGCCAAAGAATTTCCTGCTGCTACCATATAATATTCATCTCTATTTGGTGATAAATGAACCATCTGTGCCTCTTTTGATCTCTCAGATAATTCATAAAAAGGACTCTCTATAGATCCCCAATAACCAACCTTAACATGAGTAGCTAATGATCCAATAAGTCCAACATTGATTCCTTCGGACGTGTCAATTGGGCAAATACGTCCATAGTGACTCGGGTGGATATCTCGTATCCGAAAACTAGCAGTTCGCCCCGTCAATCCCCCAGGACCCAAATAACTCCATTTTCGCCCATGAACAATTTGTGTCAACGGATTAGTTCGATCCAAAACTTGAGATAAAGGGTGTAGGCCAAAAAACGATTCATAAGTAGTTGTTAATGAAGTTGAAGTTACCAAATTTTGAGGAGTCGGTATCAATTTATGCCTGATTGCTCCACATATAGTTCCTCGAACCGCATTTTCTAAACGAACAAGAGCCAATCCGAATTGATCCTGTAATAGATCTGCGACAGAACGAATACGTTTATTTTTCAAGTGATTCATATCGTCAAGTATACCCATTCCAAATTTCATTTCAATCAAATGATCCACAGCAGCCAATATATCTTGTGGTAACAAAAATGTATTGTTTTGGGGTATATCAAGATTCAGTCTCCGGTTTATATTTCGTCGACCAATCTTTCCTAATTCACATCTTTGGTAAAAAAATTTCTTTTGTAATTCCTTGCATAAGGACTCAGAAAATACCGGATCTCCCCCTACCCCTACACAAGCAAATTGTTGATAAAACTCCAGAATAGCATTTTCTTTTGACCCAATCTTTTTTTTCTCTTTTTCATTCGGGAAAGACAAGAAAATCTCAGGGTAACAAACATTATCTAGAATTTCTCTTATATTCGAACCCATAGCTGATGATAGAACTAGAATAGATATTTTTTGTTTTCTACTTACACGGGCCCATATCCTTGCTTTTCTGTCAATTTCTAATTCTGACCTTCCCCCCCAATCCGATATTATAGTACTGGTATAGACAGAAATTCCGTTATGTTCCAATTCTGAACGGTAGTAAATACCAGGACTTTGCAATATTTGGTTGATCACAATTCGGTATATTCCATTTACTATAGAGGTTCCAAAAGAATTCATTATAGGGATGTTCCCAATAAAAACTGTTTGTTCTTGCATATTTCTATCGGTTTTCCAAATTAAGACCGCGGGTACATATAATTCAGAAGAATATGTGAGTGATTCATATACAGCATCTCTTTCTTTTATCAAGGGCTCTACCAATTGATATGTTTCCACAAATAAATTAAATTCAATTTCTTGATCTCTATCTTCAATTTTTGGAAACTTATGAAATTCTTCCGCCAAGCCCTGATTAATGAACCTAAAAAATCCCTCAAATTGTATCTGACTAAATCCAGGTATTGTGGACATTCCTTCATTTCCATTCTGGAGCATCTTAATCTGAAGTTTCCTCTTTATTGAAAAAATCCCATTATTGGCTTAGCTCACTATTCATCGAACCATACCGATCGATCTAGCAATGATGGAATGGGTATTCTGTTTACTGAATCACATAAAATTTTAGCCAACTCTATCCATATATATCATACGTATGAACGGAAGCAAGACAGAGAAATGGAGGGCATTTTTTACGCAAGTTCGAATTTGAGCCAGGTACAAATAGAAAGAAATTAAAATTGATAAAGCATTCCTGGGAAAAAATTCTGTCACTTAGGTTGACGGAGTCTTTTATCGGTATCGGATAAGAAAATTGATCCAATTTCTACCCAATTCTTTTATTATGATATTACGATCAGGGTACAAAAAATAAATGAATTTGGGAATCAATCTGCTCTCTATGAATGAGATAAAAACAGAAGAATCAGGAATAGCATAGAGTTTAACTATTTTTAGCACAAACGCTCAAAAAGTAATTCGCAAATCTTTTTTGGTAGTAGAATTTATAAAATACAATTGAATTGCGTACGTAATACTCATAGGAGTAATCTTTAGGAAGTACATACCGGCACATGCCGATATAGCTATCCATATATCGCATCTTTTCTCATAATTGAACTTGGTGCAACATAGGTCAAGTCGCACTCGATCAAAAATCATAATCATAATGTCCATTTTCTATTCATTCGGTATCCACGTATAAAAATTCCAGCTCTGTAGTTTACACTGTTCTGGGGTTTACATATACACATATAATATTATAATTAATATTAATATTTAGAATATAATATTATAAAATATAATATTATAATATTAGAATTGATTAGAATTGTAATTGATAATAATTAGTCGTAAATAAATTGGATTTTTCATCCATTAAGGGAATACAAATGGAATTTGGCGACATGGCCAAGTGGTAAGGCGGGGGACTGCAAATCCTTTATCCCCAGTTCAAATCTGGGTGTCGCCTGATCAACAAAAAAAGACTTGGAAGTTTTTAATCCTGCTGATCGAACTTGACAAATTCTTGCCCCGCAAAAGCATAGGCAAGGGACTAGATCTGTCGATACTTGATTTTGAGAACCCGTAGGTCCTATAAAAGACTGTCATCTTTTTTATAAAAATTTATAAAAATCTGGTTTCTGAGTGTGGCTCAAACAGATACCAATAAATCTGAAGCAATCCAATCTTATTAATGCATTGGTTTGGGCTATTCTGAATTGAACCAAATAAAAGAAATAATGATAATTCATTCTATTCTGGGCATCAGAACTATGAAAATAAGAAGTCGTAAATCTTGGTATCCAAGGATTCCTAAGAGACACTCCATTTTGGTTCCTAAGGTTAAAGATGTGGAAAGAACTGAGCGAGGATACTTTGTATCCAAACTCAGGATAGGCTCTGAGTGCTCAGAAATGAAATCAAAATGGTTATTCTTCTTTTCTTATTTTTTTTTCTTCTATTTCATTATCTATCTTATATATCTTATATAATATCTTATATATACTTATATATATATAATATATATAATATAATAATATAAATAATAATATAAATATAATATATATTTAATAAATATTTAATATAATAAATATTTAATAATTAATAAATAATATATATTTATATATTTAATAAATAATAATATAAATATAATATATATTTAAATTATAATATATATTTATATATTTTATATATTTAAAATATTTAATATTTAAAATATTTAATATTTCTATTTTTTTTATATATTTTTATATTTTATTTTATTATTTCTTATTATTTATTATTTCCTTATTATTTCCAATTCTTTAAATTTCAATAGAATCTATTGACTAAGAAATAAAGGACCTTTTTACGAGTGGATTCGTAAAATTGTTTCATCACTAGCCGTAAGTAAGAATCCTATTTTGACTCTGCACCATTGATTCCACTATAATTATGAATTAATAATGGAATAAATACTTCATTTCATAGAGATAAGGGACATCATTCACATGGATATAGTAAGTCTCGCTTGGGCTGCTTTAATGGTAGTGTTTACATTTTCTCTTTCACTTGTAGTATGGGGAAGGAGTGGGCTTTAGAGCTAGGAATATT